TTTTTTTGAAATGATAAAAACAAGCATATCCCCGCATACACTCGAAAAATCTTCATCTAATGAGCTCGACAACCCTTGGGTTTATACCAACAAACAAAAAGTGAAAAATTTCAACAACGAGTTTCTAAATCGAATTGAAGCTCTAGACAAAAAAAAAAAATCTATTTTGTTGGATATACTGGAAACAAGGACTCGATTGTGTAATGACGATTCTAAAAAAGAATACTTATCCCAAAGGTATGATCCTTTCTTGAACGGATCATATAGGAGAACAATATACAAATCACCATCAATCCTAAAAAATTTCATAGAGACATTTGGGAAAAATCGGATTCATGGTCTCCTTCTTTCGGATACTGATTACCACGAATTTGAACAGAAAATAAATGGATTTGAACCATTATCAACAGAAATTGTAACGGATGCTAATGATGAAATTATTAGCGAAGAAATTATTAGCGAAGAAATTTTTAGCGAAGAAATGAGTCAAAAAGTCCCTCGATGGTCATACAAATTAATCACCGAGGTAGAACAAGAAGCAGACGACTATCCGGAAGAGGCACCAGACGATCATGAAATTCGTACAAGAAAAGCCAAACGTGTAGTCATTTTTACTGCTAACGCGCAGGATCTTGATCCTACTATTGTGAATCCTAATGCGTCCGATGAACCAGAGGAAGTGGCTTTGATCCGTTATTCACAAAAATCAGACTTTCGGCGAAGTGTAATCAAAGGTTCTATGCGGGCTCAACGGCGTAAAATGGGTGTTTGGCTATTCTATCAACCACACGCACATTCCCCTCTTTTTTTGGACAGATTCCGAAAATTCCCTTTTTTTTATTTTGATGATATCTCCGAGAACCTAATTTTTAGAATTTTTAGAAATTGGGTGCGGAAAGGGGAAGCATTCAAAATTGTCGAGTATACAGAACAGGAAAAAAAAGAAGAAGAAAAAGAGAAGAAGAGACAAAGTGAGGAAGAGCGAGTAGAGATAGCAGAGGCCTGGGATGACGTTACAGGTGGGCAAGCAATAAGAAGTTTCCTGTTATTAAGTCACTCTTTTTCTAGAAAATATATTCTATTCCCTTCATTCATAATTGCGAAAAATATTGGACGTATGTTGCTATTGCAACGTCCTGAATGGTCTGAGGATTTCCAGGAATTGAATCAAGAGATGCATGTTAAATGTACCTATAACGGTGTTCCATTATCCGAAACAGAATTTCCGAAAGATTGGTTGCTGGACGGTATTCAGATAAAAATCTTATTTCCTTTCCGTTTGAAACCTTGGCACAAATCGAACCTAGGATCCTCTGAGAAAAATCTAATCCAAAACAACAAAGAGGATTTTGGTTTTTTAACAGTTTGGGGAAAGGAAGCTGACCGTCCTTTTGGTTCGCCCCGAAAACAACCTTCCTTTTTTAAACCCGTTTTAAAGGAACTCGAAAAAAAAATTCGACAATTACAGAAGCACGCTCGAATAGTTTTCAAAGGAAAACCAGAATTATTTCAACAAGCTTCAAAAGAAACAAACAATTGGGTTATCAAAAGTCTTATTTTTATAACAAGAATAATAAAAATAATAAAAGAACTTTCAAAAGTAAATCCAATTCGATTATTGCGGTTAAAAGAAGTAGAAGTATATGAATCGAGTGAAATTAAAGAAGAAAAAGATTCCATAATCAGCAATCAGATAATTCACGAATCATTTAATCAAATTACATCTCCGAGTTGGAAAAATTCTTCAGTGACAGAAAAAAAAATGAAGGATCTCACTGATAGAACAAGTACAATTCGAAATCAAGTAGAAAGAATCACAAAAGAGAAAAAAAAAGTAACTCCAAGAATCAATAATCTTAGTCCTAACAAAACAAGTTATAAGGCTAAAAGATTCGAAAAATGGCAAATATTAAAAAGAAGAGCTGCTGAATTAATCGCTAAATTACCCCTGTTTTTCAAATCTTTCATTCAAAGAATATACACAGATATCTTTTTATCTATCATGAATATTCCCAGAATGAATACAGAACTTTCTCTTGAATCAACAAAAAAAAAATCCATTTCTAATAATGAAGAAGAAAAAATGAATAATGAAGAAGAAAAAATGAATAAAAAAAAGAAAAATCCAATTTTTTCTACTATCAAAAAGGCACTTGATTATATTAGAAATAGTAAAATGATTTCACATCTTTTTTATGAATTATCCTGCGTGTCACAAGCATATGTATTTTACAAATTATCACACCAACTTAGTAACTCGTATAAATCTGTTCTTCAACATCAAGGAAGCCCTTTTTTTCTTAAGCCCGAAATAAAGGCTCCTTTTGAAACACAAGGAATGGGTCATTCGAGTTATGAAATGAATCACTGGAAAACCTGCTTAAGAGGGTTAAGAGGACATTATCAATACGATTTATCTCGGATCAGATGGTCTAGATTAATACCAGAAAAATGGCGAAATAGAGTTCGTCGTATAGCTAAAAATGAAAATTTTAGCAAATCTCATTCAAAAGACCAATTAATTCATTTCAAAAAACAAAAACAATTTGAAGTGGATTCATTATCTAATCAAAAAGATAATTTTCAAAAAAACTATAGATATGATCTTTTATCATATCAATTTCTTAATTATGAAAATAAAAGGGAATGCTGTTTTTATAGATCTCCGTTTCAAGGAAATACGAACCAAGAGATTTCTTATAAAACGGCTAAACTTTTTGATATGCTGGGGAACGTCCCTATTAAGATTAAGAAATTTCTAGGAAAGATTCCATATATGGAAAAAACGACCGATACAAAATATTTTGATTGGAAAATTCTCCATTTTGATCTTAGAAAAAAAGTCGATATTGAGGCCTGGATCAGGATCGATTCCAATAGGAATCAAAGGAAAAAATTTCGTACTAATAATTATGAAATAATTCAGCAAAATGATCTTTTTTATCTTATGATTCCAGATATGATTCCAGAAATCAATCCACCAAATTCAAACGGATTTTTTGATTGGATGGGAATGAATGAAAAAATGGTAAAGCAGCCCATATCGAGGTTCTTCCCAGAATTTGTGTTACTTTCTAATGCATATAAAACGAAACCTTGGTTTATACCAAGCCAATTACTTCTTTTAAATTTGGATAGAAATCAAAATAGTAGTAGTACTGAAAAGGAAAAGATCAATGACAAGGAAAAAGGAAGTTTTTTGATAGCATCGAATCATCGAAATCAAGAAGAAAAAGAATCCACAAGCCGAGGAGATCTTGAATCCGTTCTCCCACAACAAAAAGATATTGAAGAAAATTATGAACAAAAAGATATTGAAGAAAATTATGAAAGATCAGACATGAAAAAAAGGAAAAAGAAAAAAAAAAAAATCAACACGGAAACAGAACTAGATTTGTTCCTGAAACATTATTCTCTTTTTCAATTGGAATTAGACGATTCTTTGAATGAAAGAATGATCAATAATATCAGGATGTATTGTTTCCTGCTTAGACTGAAAGATCCAAGAAAAGTTCTTCTAGCCTCGGTTGAAAGGAGACAATTGAGTTTGGATATCATGAGGGTTGAGGATTTTAGACAATTCGTGGAAAGAGGAGTATTGGCTATAGAACTCGGTTGTCTGTCTGGACAAAAAGATGGACAATTTATTATGTATCAAACCATAGGTACTTCGTTGGTTCATAAGAGTAAGGACCAAACGAAATACCAAGAGAAAAGATATGTTTCTAAGAAACATTTTGATGAAGCTATTTCAGCACATGACAGAATAAGTAGAAATAGAGACAAAAATCATTTTGATTTACTTGTTCCTGAAAATATTTTATCGTTTAGACGTCGTAGAGAATTCAGAATTCAAATTTCTTTGAATTCAAAGAATAGAAATGATGTAGATAGAAATCCAGTATTTTGGAACGGAAAGAACGTAAAAAACAGCAGACAAGTTTCACATGACAATAACCGTCTTGATAGAGAGAAAAATCAATTCAAATTAATGAAATTAAAGCACTTTCTTTGGCCTAATTATCGATTAGAAGATTTAGCTTGTATGAATCGTTATTGGTTTGATACCAATAATGGCAGTCGTTTCAGTATGTTAAGAATACATCTTTATCCACGATTGAAAATTCGTGGATAATACACTTTTTCTATCTATCCTATACCCTATATATAATATAGGGTATCTGAAATAGGATAGATAGAAAATATAGGGTATCTGAAAGCACACAAATACACAGATCACATGTCTTGTCTCACATTTCATTCTAGTATCCAATACGAAATTGGATAATGTCTCAATTAGATCTCGAAATGAATCAACAGAACCTTCTTCATTTTAGGTCTAAATTCTTCGATGCGAAAATGTACCAATCCTTTTCTATTCCTATCTAAAATTTGAAAGTGGATTGATTGATTTGAATTCAGAAAATTAGCAGTTCATAAAGAAATTCGGATTAGATTATTGTATATACCACATTCAAATTAATGGCATTATTATTACTGATCGGTAAAATCCATATCTGTAAAAAGGGAAAGGAGAATTTTTTTTATGGTCAAAAATTCATTCATTTCGGTTATTTCTCAAAAAGAAAACAGAGGGTCTGTTGAATTTCAAGTATTCAGTTTCACCACTAAGATAAAGAGACTTACTTCACATTTGGAATTGCACAAAAAAGACTTTTCATCTCAGAGAGGTTTGCGAAAAATTTTGGGAAAACGTCAACGACTGCTGGCCTATTTGTCAAAAAAAAATAGAGGACGCTATATTGAATTAATTGATGAGTTGGATATTCGAGAGATAGAGATAAAAACTCCTTAATTTGAAGCGTGATACCATTTGAGCTTTTTACATTTTGATAAACTTCTTTTTACTTTCAGTAATGCATGGAAGAATGACTCGGGAAAAACTTATGATTGCACCAACTACAAGAAAAGACTTCATGATAGTCAATATGGGCCCCCACCACCCATCAATGCATGGTGTTCTTCGACTGATTGTTACTCTTGATGGTGAAAATGTTATTGACTGTGAACCAATATTGGGTTATTTACATAGAGGGATGGAGAAAATTGCGGAAAATCGAACAATTATACAATATTTGCCTTATGTAACGCGTTGGGATTATTTAGCTACTATGTTCACAGAAGCAATAACCGTAAATGGACCCGAACAGCTAGGGAATATTCAAATACCTAAAAGGGCTAGCTATATCAGAGCTATTATGTTGGAGTTGAGTCGTATCGCTTCCCATTTGTTATGGCTTGGCCCTTTTATGGCAGATATTGGGGCACAGACCCCTTTCTTCTATATTTTTCGAGAACGAGAATTGATATATGACCTATTCGAAGCTGTTACCGGTATGCGCATGATGCATAATTATTTTCGTATCGGAGGAGTGGCTGCTGATCTACCTCATGGCTGGATAGATAAATGTTTGGATTTTTGTGATTATTTTTTAACCGGAGTTGCTGAATATCAAAAGCTTATTACACGGAATCCCATTTTTTTAGAACGAGTTGAAGGCGTAGGCATTATTGGCGCAGAAGAAGCACTAAATTGGGGTTTATCAGGGCCAATGCTACGAGCTTCCGGAATACAATGGGATCTTCGTAAAGTTGATCGTTATGAGTGTTACGACGAACTTGATTGGGAGATTCAATGGCAAAAAGAAGGGGATTCATTAGCTCGGTATTTAGTACGAATCAGTGAAATGACAGAATCCATAAAAATTATCCAACAGGCTCTGGAAGGAATTCCAGGGGGACCCTATGAGAATTTAGAAATCCGACGCTTTGATAGAATAAAAGACCCTGAGTGGAATGATTTTGACTATCGATTTATTAGTAAAAAACCTTCTCCAACTTTTGAATTGTCCAAACAAGAACTTTATGTAAGAGTCGAAGCACCAAAGGGAGAATTGGGAATTTTTCTGATAGGAGATCAGAGTGTTTTTCCTTGGAGATGGAAAATTCGACCACCGGGTTTTATCAACTTGCAAATTCTTCCTCAGTTAGTTAAAAGAATGAAATTGGCTGATATTATGACGATACTAGGTAGCATAGATATCATTATGGGAGAAGTTGATCGTTGAAATGATAATTGATACAACAGAAATCCAAGCTATCAATTCTTTTTCCAGATTGGAATCCTTAAAAGAAGTCTATGGGATCATATGGATGCTTGTCCCTATTTTCACTCTTGTATTAGGAATCACACTAGGTGTACTAGTAATTGTTTGGCTAGAAAGAGAAATATCTGCAGGGATACAACAACGTATTGGACCCGAATACGCCGGGACTTTGGGAATTCTTCAAGCTCTAGCAGATGGTACAAAACTACTTTTCAAAGAGAATCTTCTTCCATCTAGAGGAGATACTCGTTTATTCAGTATCGGTCCCTCGATAGCAGTCATATCCATTTTACTAAGTTATTCAGTAATTCCTTTTAGCTATCGCTTTATTCTAGCCGATCTTAGTATCGGTGTTTTTTTATGGATCTCCGTTTCAAGTCTTGTTCCCGTTGGACTTCTTATGTCGGGATATGGATCAAATAATAAATATTCCTTTTTAGGTGGATTAAGGGCTGCTGCTCAATCAATTAGTTATGAAATACCATTAACTCTATGTATATTATCAATATCTCTACGTGCGATTCGCTGAAACATAAAAATTCCCCTATTTCTTTTCTTTCTAGAAAAGTTAACTTTCTAGCAAGAAAGTTAAATGAGTTGAATATCTATTGTTTTTTTATTCATCATTGGGGTTGATGAACTAAACCGGATAGTTATATGAGTGAAATAAAACGGCTTCCAAATTTGCTGTTAAAGGAATTCAATCTCATTTCCTATGTACAAGAATTAAGTGAAAGTAAACATAAGCAGTCGAGACTGTTTACCCCAAGATTGGTTGATTAGTCATCATGGCTTGAAGCGGGTTCAAAAGATCAACTTTATGGGGTTTTTACTATCTATTACCATAGATAGATTATCCTACTGAGAGATTCCAAAAAAAAATAAGTGGATGGTTAGGAAGACCAAGATACACAAAGGATTAGTAATGGAGGTTCTGTAAATTATCCACCAGGATATTTCTTTATAGAAAAGTAATTCGAATTGGGGCTTTAAGTTGGTAGAAATGATTAAGAAGTACTCCCCGGGATTTCGATCCAGAGTATGTTCCTATCCACCGATTAAGTAAATAACTATCAAGAACGAAGAAATCTTTTATTTTGGGTAATGTCCCTTTTCTGAGAAAGGAGAATAGGAACGAAATAAAATTGAAAGACTAGAATTGCAAAAGAGATCTTTTTTTTATTAATAACTATTTCTATTTTATTTAGAGAAATAAAATTCTTGTTATGTAATGCAATATCTAATTCTTTTTCGTAATCGAAAACGATCGGTTGAAATATCTATGTAATATTCCTCTAAAAAGTCTTTTTTTTATTCAAGGCTAAAGTTATTAATCAACAAAGAAAAATGAAAATTCTTAAAAGATGAGATG